TTCATATTCCGGATTGGGTTCATCTCTGTAGTAATCAGATGAACTGGATTGTAGACATGAAAAAGTAAGCACTCAGCGGTACCTTACGCCTATAATAAAAGAAAGGCGTAAGGTACCGCTGAGTGCTTACTCTTAGAGCGAGATGAGACTTTGATCTATTCCATAACATACAAATAGGAAAGTTATCCAGTCAACATAATCAAAATTTTCGTAGAAATGACAAAATGGATCCTTTGCTCTGATCTTTCAAACCACTTTATTCCTTTGTTTCTTATGATGTTTTTGAACAACGGAATTGAATCTATTTCTATTGATTGATTTATAGGCTCTGTCGTTCCTCCATAATATAATATTAACTCTTACGAGAAGCAACAAGAAGGAATCAAGCGATTTTCTGGATAATTATATGGATTTAAACGGATGAGACATCCTGCAAATCATTTCCATACTAAACTAATAGAACCTTACTCTATAAAAAAAAAGATAAAATAAAAAAGGTGATGAAAGAAAAAGGATTGGGGTATGCGTAAAAAGAAAATCTAATCCGCTTCTCAATAAAATCTCAATAAAAAGAGTTAAAGTCAATTTTTTTGTTTGAATAATTTTTCTTTTTCTTTTATAAAAAAGTGCTATTCTACGTTGAAGTTAATTGAATAATAGAAAAAGTTTCGTTTGCTCGATGAATTACCCCCCCTAACCCTTTTTGTTTGTCTACTACTTCTTATGAATCTAAACAAAGGAATTCCGATAGACCCGGAAACGAAGAAATAGTAATCTTTGGCGAACAAGAAAAAAATCATTATTATTTCGATACAAGACGACACAAGAAAGGGTACAAAGTCCTTTTTCTTGTGTCGAATAGAAGATTAGTAAGACTTATAATCCAGTACCCTTCCTTTCATTTATCCCGTCCTTGCCCTGTCTCCTCTTCCTTTGTTTTTGTATGCCTATTGTCTAGTGCTAGGAATGAGATACAAGTAAAGAATTCCATACATCCCGAAAAAATAGTATAAACAAAGCAAGCAAAGGGATTTACAGAATTTTTTGATCATATATATTTAATTGTATTGATCGACAAGAATTCCGCGTTTTTTACCAACTTGATGGTAAGGAATCTCTGGATCTAGAAATTCATTTCGTATAATTGAACCTTTTCAAACTGTTTCTTTTTAAGAACCAAAAAAATTTGTGCCAAAATAACGGATGCCAAGAAAAACAAAAGGCCTTGGGCGCGTAATGGATCTTGAAGCACTATTTCGGCATCTCCCTGACCAAATCCCCCTACATTAGGATTGCTTGTTAATGGTTGATCAAGCTTGATGGATTCACCCTCTGAAACAAGAAGTTCTGGTCCTGGAGGTATAATATCAACCACTTGGTGTCCATCCGATGCATCAACGATGATTATTTCATATCCTCCTTTTTCTTTGCGTACTATTCTGCTTACTATACCCGCGGATGTAGCATTATAGACTGTATTGTTACTCTTGCTCCCATCAGGATAAATCTGACCCCTTCCCCTATTCCCACCTACATATATGGGATATTTTAAGAAGTGAACGTCTTTCTTCGTAGCAGGGTCGGGGGAAAGAATGGGAAAGACGATTTCACTATATTTCTGACCTGGAACAGGACCTATTACAAGAATATTTCTTTTATTGGGACGATAACTTTGAAAAGACAGATTTCCTATCTTTTCTTTCACCTCGGGGGAAATACGATCGGGGGGGGCTAATTCGAATCCCTCGGGTAAAATAAGAACAGCCCCTACATTCAAAGCCCCTTTTTTACCATTAGCAAGAACTTGTTTCAGTTGCATATCATAAGGAATTCGAACAACTGCTTCAAATACAGTATCAGGAAGTACAGCTTGCGGAACTTCAATATCCACAGGCTTATTAGCTAAATGGCAATTGGCGCATACAATTCGCCCAGTTGCTTCTCGTGGATTTTCATAACCTTTCTGCGCAAAAATGGGATACGCATTTGAAATAGATGTTCGAGTTATTACATATATCATGATCGATACAGAAATAGATCGAGTGATCTGTTCCTTTACCCAAGAAAAAGAAAAAGTATTTCTATTTTGCATGATCCAATCATTCATCCAGGAATTTATACAATAAATTAGATAGGTAGCTAGTATAGTTCCCTATCCACGAGTCTGCCATTGTACTGAAATAATTCTATTGAAATAGGACACTTGAAGAGGTAGAAGTATAAAGAAAGAATAAGTCAAATGGAAAATGCTTTCTTTATGCGCGAAGAAAAATTTGGATTGATATCAGGAGATCAAATAAGTTCTTCATTCATTCATTGAATGATAAATGACTACAAGCGAAGGAGATACGCGATTTAAAAAACGGAAGATCCAATATTTCACAATTGTATCTAGAATAACTGGAAAAGTGGAAACAAGACCAGATATAATTTGGTCGTTATGAGCCAATCCAAAATCATTGTAGATCGAACCAATCATTAGTTCCCAACCATGGGTCGAGTGAAATCCAATCCATAAATCAGTAACTAAAAGAATCGAAAAAGCTTTTATTGTGTCATTTAAGTTATAGAAGAATTCCTGAACCCAAGAATTAAGAATGACAAGTTCTTCATTACCCAGAATAAAATAACCGCTTAAAATAGCGAAACATATTATATTTGTCGAAAAATGCAAAATGATATGGAAATGATATTCATTGTGTGTTTTGACCAATTGTATCGTTTCCTTGTGTATTCCTATACGAAGCTTTTGTATATTTTGTATATGCGTCTCTGGGTATTCTTTTATCATTTCATCCAACAAGAATAGTTCTTCTAATTCTAGGAATTTTTCTAGAACATTTTTATCTTGAATATCATTCAAAAAAGTTTCGGATTGCCTAGTATTCCACCAATTAATAATCCAAGGTTCGAGACTTTTTTGAAATGAGAGAGAGACCCACCAGGGCAAAAATACTATAGATGCAAGATATGGGAGGGAAATCAATGCTTTCTTTTTTTTCATTTTTTTTATCTGTGAATTGTTAATGAACTACTTCATTTGTCAACTCTATCTGATCTGATGTTTCTCTAAAGCACAAGTTCTATAACAAGGTATGGAACCCATGGATCTATTCCCATTTTTGTATAATAATTGACTCCTTAGATCCAGAAGGAATTAAGGAATATAGAAATAAAATAAGGGTCCTTTTTCGGATGAAAAAAAATGAGAAATAAATAGATAGAGAAATAGATTTCTAATATATAAAATATAAAAAGTAAATAAATTCTAAATTAAGTAATAAATTAAGTAAATTGGATTTTCGGGTATCTCAATTGGGAAAATTCGAACGAATTTCATCTTCATTTATTCCTTTCAATAAATACTCGAAAAACCCTCTCGGATCAATTCCATTAATTATTTCGAAATGTTGCACCGTCTAACCACAGCACAGGAATACGGTATCAGTTCAAAATCTGAGGCTTAACCTAAAAGGATTAATTCTGTATTACGAAATACATATTCGGATATTTGATGAATTCATACTTAATTAGACTTATTAGACTTTTTACTAGTATAAAAGAATTGAGTTGGGCCCTATACGCATACAAATACGCATACAAAAAGGTTTTGGTATAGAAAAAATGTATTCTTATTATAGTTTATTATATTTATTATATTATAGTTGGAATAGTTGTAGTTGTTCCATATACGTTCCCCAGCTTTTGTTTTATTCTAGCGGGTTGTTGCGTCAACGGAACGAGGAAATGGAATCTAACATGTTTTTCTCGAATGAACAGTTTGAGGAAACTTCAATTGTATTAAAAAAAAAGGAAATTAGCAAGCTCCTTTTATTATGTGGAGAAAACATTCATTCTTCGTTCGGTTCATTTCAAAATACTTCAATTGGTACGCGCAAGAAATAGGCCAATTCAGCAGCTTTTTGCTCAATTTCTCGCGGAGTCAAATTCTCATCAGTACGAGTCAAGGGAATGTTTCCTTGGCCTCTGATTTCCATATAAAGAATACGACGAGGAAAAAGACCCTCTTTAACTTCCATTCTGATTGATTGGATATCTTTCATAAAGAAGCGAAGGAAGATGCGACGATTTATTCCAGGGAATCCCCAACGAAAAATACACATTATTCCTTCTTTTCTATCGAATCGGTCATAACCACTACCTACATTCCATGAAATTGTGCACCACAAATATGAACTAATGAATAGACCCGCGATCCCATAGAAAGACATCACGATTCCTTGTGGAAAAAAAATGATTTGCTGAGATGGAAATCCAGGTATCAGATTCCTACCAAGATAACTAGAAGTTCCAACCACTAAGAATCCTAGTGAGCCTAAAAAAAGGATACAGGCCCAGCAAAAATTACTTGCTTTTCGAGACCCTGTTATAAGTTCTATCCATATATGTTCTGATCGCCAGTTCATACTATACTAGATCCAGTTGCATTCGATTGGAATTGAGAAAAAATTTGACTTTACTTTTCATGATGCCGAAGTAACTTTCATCAACTAGCACTAGTCTGATATGAACCATTAGGAATAATTGGTTAGATACATATACTTTCTATTATAAAAATATTCGCCGATCATTTTTAACCAGATATACCCGCATATCATATACATACATTTATGCGGATATCATGTATCCGCATGCATAACAGTTCTTTCGTTTGTGTTCGGAAAAAGCCACATATTGTCCCATATTACACTAAACAAATATCTGTATTATTATTCAGTGTTGAAATAAATTGATGAAATTTGGTCCCATCGGATCTAGACAATCTTATTTTTTTGGACATGAAGAAATAAAGAAGCCATTGCAATCGCAGGAAATACTAGGCCCACTAAAGGGACAAAAATAGAGGGTAAGTTAAGATCTGTCATAGAATGGGTACCTCGATTTAATATTTGTACCTATTATAAAGATATCTTATGATAAGTATCTCTATTATATAGAAACTATTCTAAATAATATTAATATTTAAGTAGTTAATAAGTGCAAGGAATGAGAACTAAATGAAGTGTACCTATTCATCTTTTTAGACAAATATATATGATAATCCGCTTTAAGTTTAAGAAATTTTCTTATTCCCCCATCCTTTTCTTTTATTCTTTCTATCTTTCTAATATAATAAAAGAAAAGGTTTTTTATTAAAATTAACAAGTTTTTTATAAGTTCGCGACTCTAACTAAACTAATTCAATCCAACAAACAAAGATTCCTAGTAAAAAAGTAAAAAATGGGAGTTCTTGATAGACATAGAAATCACTTCTATTCTATATTTTCATTTTATTTCGATATTTTTTTTTGCGTTTTTATTCAAAGGAAAGAAACCGTGCAGCTGAAATAACTCACTCAGAACACCTTTTAAAAGATTACGCGGTACGATTGGGTCAAATAAGCCCTTATGGAATGAATACTCAGCCGCTTGTGAACCGTCGGGTACTGTTTTATTCAATGTTTGTTCAATTACTCTTTTACCCGCAAAAGCAATGTAGGCGTTGGGTTCAGCAATAATAACATCTCCTAACATACCAAAACTGGCAGTTACTCCACCAGTTGTAGGAGATGTAAGGATTGATACATAGAATAACTTTTTATTTGATTGATAATTATATGAAGCAGAAGATATTTTAGCCATTTGCATCAAGCTCAAACTTCCTTCTTGCATACGTGCTCCCCCAGAAGCACACACAATAATGACAGGTAGAGATCGATTAGTAGCATACTCGATCAAACGGGTGATTTTCTCGCCTACTACGGATCCCATACTACCCCCCATGAACTGAAAATCCATAACCCCAACTGCTATGGAAATACCATTTAGTTGACCTACGCCTGTTTGAACAGCTTCAGTTAAACCTGTCCTTCTTTGATAAGAATCGATACGATCTCTATAAGGTTCCTCCTCTGAATGAAATTCAATGGGGTCCATAGAGACCATATCTTCATCCATGGGATCCCAAGTGCCCAGATCAATCAAAAGTTCGATTCTATCTGAACTACTCATTTTCAAATGATATCCACACTGTTCACAAATATTCAGTTTTGACCTAAAAAATTTTTTATAATTTAATCCATAACAATTTTCGCATTGAACCCACAAATTTCTGTATTTTTTATTTATATCAAAATCATTAGATCTTCCTCTTATATTGAAATCGCGGTTGTTACCACCAGTTCTTATACTAGAATTCCTGCTTTGACTACCGCTTACGCCTTCAGTACAAATGAAACTAGAAATGTAACTGTCACTGTAATTGTCGGTACCGCTGAAAGTGTCACTATGAATACTGACTTCAAAACGAAGATAACTATCAATGCAACTATTAATGTGATTATTCCAACTAGATTGAGTATCATACATATAATGATAATAGTCGTGATTGTTACTCTTAGACCTACTATTCAAATAATTGGAAAAAAAAATTTCTAGTTCACTCAGAAAAAAACTATTATTGTCAATCTCAAAAATCTGATTTTCAATATCAAAATATACAGAATAACTGTCACCATTACCATCCCTAACTAAAAAAGTATTATCAGAGATAAAACTCCAAATATCCCTGATATCAAATAAATAATCAACATTTCTGAAACTATAACTACCACTATCACTCCAACTAGGAATGTTATTCTCCGTATCATTTAGAATGGGCTCTTCACTTCCACCGGTATGTCCAACAGCATTAAGACTATCCATTGATTTACTTAGCCCACACTTATGTTCTAACTTCTCCTTAGACAACATCGAATTGAACCACCACTTTTTCATAGAGTCTTCTTGCTCCCTATTTGATGAAAATATAATAGATGAATAGTCATTCGATGAATAATCATTTTACTATTTTATTTCCTATCAGAATTAAGCATATGATCCAATCATTGGAATTGTTAACTAACAACGGGTGAGTATTGAAAGAAATGATTCTTTTTGGGGGGAATTCAGGGTATCGCTATCAATATATATATTGATATATATATTATGATAGAATCTAGAATCCTCAATTAGAAATATAAAAAGAGGTTTCTCTCATGTCATGTACAAAAAAATTCTCATCGAAAAGATAAAAAGATAAATAGTTGTTTCTTCCTATACTATAAACCTATAAATAAAATGAAGAATTCATTCTCGTATAATCTCGTATCATATAATCAAATAATAAGTTTCTATTGCAACATGAAATGAAAAAGACAATATACAGGGTAGGTAGAGAGGAGCCCCCCTTGGCTTGATCTATAGCCTGAAACTGCGGGATAGAAAATGATCCACCAATCCCAAGGATCTATAATTAATCCTATGGATCCAACAATGTATAGGATGGTCATTCTTTATTCGGCCCAATCCTTTTTTTTTAGGAAAAGGATTGGGCCGAGTTTAATTGCAATCAATCAATTAGGAGAACAAACAGAAATTACTGAATTATGCGAACCTAGTTCTTATCTGTTTATCTATTTCTGTTTATCTATCTTATCCACTGGTTCGAACTCGAATTTG